ACAGAAAAAGCCTTTTGGTTCTCCCCCGAAAAAATACCTTCCTTTTTTTGAGCCCATTTTGAAGGAACTCGAAAAAAAAATTACAAAATATAAAAAAGATTACAGCTCAAAGCGGTTTCAAAAGTGGAATGAAAAAAGAAAAAGAATTCTAGAATCAGCAACCAGATAATTAATGAATCTTTTAGTCAAAGTCAAAAAATCCAAATTCCAAATTGGACAAATTCTTCACTGATAGAAACCAAAATGCAGGATATAACTGATAGAACAAGTACAATTCAAAATCAAATAGAAAGAATTCATGAAGAGAAAAAAAAAGTCACTCTAGAACTCGATATGAGTCCTTACAAAAAAAAAGAATAGCTTCGAGTTGTCAAAAAAAGATTTACCAAATAGTCAAAAGAACAAACAATCGATTAATATGTAAATTTCATTATTTTATCAAATTTTTCATTCAAATAATATATAAATACATTTTCAACGAATGAAACCAATCAAAAAAGAATTCATAAAAAAACTAAAAATACAATTCACTTTATTTCAAATAGAAAAACTAATAATAGTTGTAAGAAAAATTCAGATATTTCTTGTGATTTATCCAACTTGTCACAAGCATATGTATTTTACAAAATATCGCAAACCGGGGTTTTGAACTTGTGTCAATTAAGATCCGTTCTTGAACATCATGGAACATCTTTATTCCTTAAAACTAAAATAAAGGACTCCTTGCGAACACAAGGAATATCTCAGTCTGAAGTAATACATAACAAACTTCATCGGTCTAGAACGAGTCAATGGAAAAAATTGGTTAAAGGGGAATTCTCAATATGATTTATCTCGGGTTATCTGGTCTAGCTTAATGCCAAAAAAGACAAAAATGGCGAAAGAGGGTGAATTTAGATCGTAGGTCTAAAAAAAAAGATTTCAACAAATGGAATTCATGTGGAAAAGACCGATTAAGTCATTACAAGAAACAAAAAGGTCCTAACCCATTATCGAATCAACAAAATCTTTTTCACAAATGCTATAGATATGATCTTTTAGCATATCAATCCATTAATTATGGTGACTCGGTTATTTATAGATCAACCCCTCAAATAACTAAAAGGCAAGCGATTTCTTATAAGCAGTAATCAAAAGACTACAAATGGGACTAATAATTATCAAAGAATTGATCAAAATGATAAGAAGAAGAGGAAGAAAAAAGACCTTTTTTATCTTCCGATTCATCAAAATCCAGAACCAGAAATCAATCCACCCAATTCTCCAAATTCGTTTTTTGATTGGATGGGACTGAATGAACAAATACTAAATCGTACCCTGTTCTCGATGATGGAATTTTGGTTCTTCCCAGAATTTATGCGGCTTTTTGATGTATATAAAAAAGAAACCGTGGATTATACCAAGCAAATTACTTCTTTTAAATTTGAATCAAAGTGAAACTGATAGTGAAAAACTGTCTGTAAAAAACAATGGGCAATTTCTTATGTATCAAACCGTAAGTATTTCGTTGGTTCATAAGAGTAAACACAAAACTAATCAACAATACCGAAAACAAAGAATAATTCGAGCGAGAGAGAATAAATCAGTTTGATGCGCTTGTTCTTGAAAATATTTTATCGTCTAGACGTCGTAGAGAATTGAGAATTCTAATTTGTTTCAATTCAAACAATTGGAATGGCGTGGATAGAAATTCCGTATTTTGCAACGAAAACAGGCTAAAAAAACTATAGTCAATTTTGGGATGAAAGGAACCCTCGTGATAAGGAGAAAAATGAATTAATTCATTTAAAGTTTTTTCTTTGGCCCAATTATCGATTGGAAGATTTAGCTTGTATGAATCGGTATTGGTTTGATACTAATAATGGCAGTCGTTTTAGTTATCTTAAGGATCCATATGTATCCACCATTGAGAATTCGTTAATAGTACTACTATATGCCCTGCTACAGGGTATATTGTGAATACAAAAATGTACGATATTCTTAATCTGAATTCAAAATAGGATTTTCAATTTATTGGAATGGATAAACTTAGGGGTTCAGAAAATTTTTATTAATTGATCAATAAAAATTCGTGAAAATCCATATCCGGGAGGGGGGATAAATTCTTTTATGGTAAATGAAAAACTTATTCATTTCGGTTATTTCTCAAGAAGAAAAAAAAGAAAATAGGGGGTCCGTTGAATTTCAAATATTCAATTTTACCAATAAGATACGGAGACTTACCTCCCATTTAAAATTGCACAAAAAAGACTATTCATCTCAGAAAGGTTTGCGTAAAATTTTGGGAAAACGTCAACGGCTACTAGCTTATTTGTCAAAAAAAAATCAAGTACGTTATAAAGAATTCATTCAGAAATTGGATATTCGAGAGACAAAAACTCATTAATCATTTTGAATTTGAGGAGTCATTTGTTTGAAACTTATTCCTTTCAATTTTGATAAATCCCTTTTCACATTCAGCAATTCATGGAAGAATGACATGGAAGAACGGATCGGTAAATAATTTAATGACTGCACCAGCTACAAGAAAAGACCTCATGATAGTCAATATGGGGCCTCACCACCCATCAATGCATGGTGTTCTTCGACTCATCCTTACTCTAGATGGTGAAGATGTTATTGACTGCGAACCAATATTGGGTTATTTACACAGAGGGATGGAGAAAATTGCGGAAAACCGAACAATTATACAATATTTGCCCTATGTCACACGTTGGGATTATTTAGCTACTATGTTTACAGAAGCAATAACCGTAAATGGACCTGAACGATTGGGCAATATTCAAGTACCTAAAAGAGCTAGCTATATCAGAGTCATTATGTTAGAGTTAAGTCGTATAGCTTCCCATTTGTTATGGCTCGGTCCTTTTATGGCGGATATTGGCGCGCAAACCCCCTTCTTCTATATTTTTCGAGAAAGAGAGTTGATATATGACCTATTCGAAGCTGCCACCGGTATGCGAATGATGCATAATTTTTTTCGTATCGGGGGAGTAGCTGCTGATCTACCCCTGGCTGGATCGATAAATGTTTGGATTTTTGCAATTATTTTTTAACAGGAGTTGCTGAATATCAAAAACTTATTACGCAGAATCCCATTTTTTTAGAACGAGTTGAAGGCATAGGCACTATTGGGGCAGAAGAGGCACTAAATTGGGGTTTATCCGGACCAATGCTACGAGCTTCCGGAATAGAATGGGATCTTCGTAAAATCGATCAGTATGAGTGTTACGACGAATTTGCTTGGGAGGTTCAATGGCAAAAAGAAGGGGATTCTTTAGCTCGTTATTTAGTAAGAATCGGCGAAATGGAGGAATCCATCAAAATTGTTCAACAGGCCCTGGAAGGAATTCCGGGGGGGCCTTTTGAGAACTTAGAAATCCGACGTTTTGATAGAGGAAAAGATCCCCAATGGGATGATTTTGAATATCGATTCATTGCTAAAAAAACCTCTCCGATTTTTGAATTATCGAAGCAAGAACTTTATGTTAGAGTCGAAGCTCCAAAGGGAGAATTGGGAATTTTTCTGATAGGAGATCGGAGCGTTTTTCCTTGGAGATGGAAAATTCGCCCACCAGGTTTTATCAATTTGCAAATTCTTCCTCAGTTAGTTAAAAGAATGAAATTGGCTGATATTATGACAATACTAGGTAGCATAGATATCATTATGGGGGAAGTTGATCGTTGAAAAATTAATAGATTATTTTGTGTAAATAAAAAAAGAAATACACGAACATATAAGAAGAGGTTCTCCCCGAACCAAAATATTTTATTGCTTCGCCAACAAGCAAACTAAAAAAACCAAGACTGTTCGCTTTTTGTGTCAATTATTCGGAAATTCAAAAAATGAATGAATTGAGCTAATCTTCGTACTTGGCAAACAATCAATTTTTTATAAAAAGTATCTATATAAGCACGACTAGAGGACCAGTCATATATAAGAGTGACTATTTTGTCGCGAAGAACTCTCTTAGGGCTTTTTTGATGAAACGAATTCATTAAGTGAAAACTATTGAAAGAAGAATAGGTTGGTTTATATAAGAAACATGCTATCAATATTCCGCAATAGGCGATCCCGACGGAAGTGACCGCATTTTTCAAAAACTCGGGTAAATCTCTTGAATTAGTGTGATGCAGAAGATAAATAGGGGGATGTAACCATTGGGCTAAGATATCCAGATTGAAACCAATCTCTCTAGGAATGCCTAGGAAGCCAATTACCAAAGTGAATAAACACAATATACATATTGGAAATAACATAGTATTGTCTGATTCATAAGGATAAGAAGGATAATCAATTTGGGGTTGATTCTCTCCCATTTACTCATCAATTGGTAAAAAGGGAAAATTTCTGTTAATTTCTTTTGAACTCTTTTTCCCCCATAGAGATATTGAATCGAGGGAGTTCTCTTTTTTTCCACTGTAATTTTGAAAACGAACGCTTAAATGTCCTTCAAAAGTAAGTAAATAAATCCGAAACATATAAAATGCGGTTAATCCCGCTGCGGCCCAAGCTATTAAGGCCACAATTGGCGAATAAAGCCAGCTATCATGAAGAATTTCATCTTTGGACCAAAAACAAGCAAGAGGCGGAATACCACAAAGGGAAAGTGTACCTAATAAAAAAGCACCTTTGGTAATCGGTACGTGTTTTCTGAAACCGCCCATAAGAACCATATTCTGACTTTTGTCTGGAGAATAACCAACAATAGTCTCCATTGAATAAATAACGGATCCAGATCCTAAAAATAATAATGCCTTGGAATAAGCATGAGTAATCAAATGAAATAAAGCACTTCGATAAGACCCCATACCTAGAGCTAACATCATATAACCCAATTGAGACATTGTGGAATAAGCTAAACATCTCTTAATGTCTTGTTGAGCAAGAGCTAAAGTAGCCCCTAAGAAAACTGTCATTATTCCTATCAAGGAGATGAAAGACATTATGTAAGGTATAACTATGAAAAGAGGAAGAAGCCGAGCTACAAGAAAAATTC